ATTTTTTATTATTGTAATCTAGAAAGATACAAACTGAATCGAGATCAATCTACAATATGTATATGGATCTTCATAAATGTTAATATCGATTAAATATATGGAATGTACATAGTATCTCAATTCTATTTCTTTGCTTCATCTATTTGTTTCCTTTATCTATTTGATTTTTGTTGATTCCAATCAATCTGAAATAATCGCGAGGCAACTCTTATTATTTTCTAATTTATAGAAAATTAGAAAGTAATCTTTTTTTTAGCATTTCAAAGAAGTAATTGATTGCGCGGTTTACAGATAATCCAAGGAGTTCTATGGTAACTTCTTCGGATTTCGAAATTTGAAAAGGGTTATCCTATCGATTTTGAATCCTTCAGCCATGATAGCAAACGCGTCAATAAAGCGCAGCAGAAATAAAAGCCAATCCAATTTCGGAATGAAGATATTTTTATTAATTCAATTTTTTAATTCGAAATTGAATTAAATTAATGAATTCAATATATTAAATAATTAATAAAGATTATTTATGCTTTGCAAAACGATCTATAAAAAATCTATAAAAAAGTGATACAATTTGATTCCCCAACTCAATTCGTAGTATCTCTAGAGTCCACTCCTTCCCCATATTACGAGTGAAAGGGAAAATGTAAAGACTACCATTAACGCAGCCCAAGCGAGACTTACTATATCCATGTGAATTATGTCTCCTATCTCTCTGAATATGAAGGAATTATTCCATTAGTGTTTATTAATAATAGTGGAATCACTGGTGCAGAGTCAAAAGGGGATTCTGACCCAACACCCTTGATGAAAGACTCCAATAAATATGAAAAATGAAACTGCAGTTACGCTTTTCTTTTGAAGTATCAAAGGGAATGCTACTAATATATATATGTAGGAATACTGATACCTATTCTTTATTTTTCTTGTCCTTCATTATCATTAAGTAAAAGAAAAAAGCCAATTATCCATCCAATCTAATTCAAGACCCGGCCAGTAGACACGACATTAGTAATGGAAAAAAATCGGTAACTCTTTATTTGATATGATAGCCCTTCCACTACTATAATCTTTCCTTGAATCCTAAATACAACGAGTTACGGCACTTTAATTTAAAAATTTAAAGAAGGGAACCCCCAGCTGTTTCCAATCAAGAAAGTCTCAAGACTACGCGTGTTTTGCTGGGAAAAATTCGGCGAGTTATAATAGCAAAGGAGAATAAAGAATAAGGGATTTCGAGTCTTGTCTTTTGTTAATCAGGCGACACCCAGATTTGAACTGGGGAAAAAGGATTTGCAGTCCCCCACCTTACCGCTCGGCCATGCCGCCAAAACGATACCAAATAGATGAAAATATTCCCCTTTATTTGTTATTTGTTTTTCTTTATTTGTTATTTGTTTTTTTGGGGGGGGCCGGCTCCTTCCCTTCAATTAATTTTATAGTATCTCAAAACACCCAATATCTAAATACCTCTCTTTTCTATTAAAAAACAAAATGGAAATTTTTTTCAGTTACAAAAGCCAAAATTCAGAACAAATTGGAACCATTAACTATATGACTATAAATTCATGACCCACTCTTGGATTTACATCTCAAATTGTCTTTCCCTAATGATAAATGATATAAGAAAATCAAAATTGATATATAACTAATCAGTCTTGATTTTTTTTATTGAAAAAAAAAACCTTCTCAACTCGATTTCAATTATAATGTCAATTATTAGTATATGTAAACCCCAAACATAAGTTGTGTTCCACAGTTAGCTTATGGGGTATATTGTATGATGCCTGTTTATAGGGAATTGGCGGACACTTGTCGTACTGCAATTTAGATTGATTAGATTGAAGAGAAAATATAAATTTTGATAGAGTACGACATGTGCTGTCCCGAGTAGAAGTATGCAATAAAGGAGAGCGATGTATGGATAGATAGCTATAGCAGCGCGGGTTTAATAAATACAAGCCTTCTTATGCACTTCAATCGTATTCTAAAAATCAAAATTCTACGAAAAAAAGAAAAAGGAGTTCTCTGCAAATCATTTTTGGAACAATGGAATTCACGAAAGAGTTAAGTACTCAAAAAATTAACTTTCTATTGTTATGTTGTTTCTGATTATTATGTCTTTATCTCCGTGAATGGATCAAATCCCGAATCCATTTATTTTTCTGATATCCAATCGGATTGGAATACGTAATATCATAATAATGGTATAAAGTTAATTTTCTATTCTAGACAAAATAAAAAAACTCCATAATTCTAAGTGGAATTTATCAATTCCTTTCCGTTTGGATCTGTCTCTTAGAAATTCCAATTTAACTAAGTCTAAAATTAAGTCTAAAATCATCTTTTTTCCTCCGTTCATACGTATTTCATACATTCCATATATATGGAGTTGGGTAAAATTTCATGTGATTCAGTAAACAGAATCGAAATTCCATCATTGCTAGATCGATTCATATGATTCAATGCAGAATGAGAAAAGAATGGGATTTTTTGATAAATGGGA